TGAAGATACTTTTTCGGATGGGCCGAGCCAATAGGATGAAATTAAAAGAGTTCCACATCATGAACTATGTACCGCGCACATCACTTAGAAGGGCTCTAGAAAGTAAGATAGGAAGAAATAAAGAAATAGAATATGAAAAATATAATGAAATGGAAAAAAGGGTCATATTTTATTTGTACTGTATCTGAGATCAATCTTGGATATTCCCGAGGACTCTATTTTTTGGTCTTTCAACTAAACAATTGAAATTTACCTTTTCGGCTATGTATTGAAGTAGTAACATTTTTTTTACTGGCGTAGACACGAACAAATAAAAAAGTAAGAAGAAACAAAATGGAATTCGTTTCTTTTGTATACTTTGAATACAAAGTACACAATACCCATCGTTTATTTTACTCGTTTTAGATACATAAAACTTAATTAGTAAGGGGTCTAGCTCCGACACTTAGATGGATAAGTATGTATCATGATCTATAACTAGAACACTGAATATGTATCCCATATAAATGAATTTGTAGAGTATAATATACTCATACAAATGACTCATGTGCCAGGAACCAGATTTGAACTGGTGACACGAGGATTTTCAGTCCTCTGCTCTACCAGCTGAGCTATCCCGACCATTCACGACACACCATCCTCATTTTATTTTACTGTAGGACTTGGGTCTATGTCAATTAAAAAAATGAAAAGATATTACAAAGTAATATCCAAGCCCTGGTAGAATTTCTTGTATCTTCAAAAAGAAAACTTTGTAAGTTTCAATACAGTACAAATAATACGAATAATGATATAGATTGTTAATTATTTAAATTGAAATTGAATCCATTATTCAATTCAAAGATGCTCATTCTCATTGATGCTCATTTGCATTGGTACACGTATCATATATATCACATACAAGGTTTAGGGTGTGATAAGAAAAAAATTTCTGCTCAGATTGGTTTGTGAAATAGTAGAGTGAGAATGACTGAGAACTATAACTATAAGCAATTTTGAGTCACTAACAAAATGAGAAGATAAAAAATTAGGGAGGCAGCCGGGTCTTTTTGGGGATAGAGGGACTTGAACCCTCATGATTTCTAAAGTCGACGGATTTTCCTCTTACTATAAATTTCTTTGTAGTCGATATTGACATGTAAAATGGGACTCTATCTTTATTCGTATCCGATAAAAAAAAAAAAAAAATTATCGGACTATTATGGAGTTACTGTTTTGATCAATGAATATGCCATTCTTTTTTCACTTTTTATTTGAATTTGATTCAAAAAAAAATTCTTTTTTTTTATCGTATATATTATAGATATAAAAAAATTATAGAACCGGTTGGAGTCCTCATTAATCATTTTTAATCGTTTGGCGACAATATTTCAGTAAGTATACATCAGTAGGTACACATATGTATATAGGTTTATCTTTCATCTTTTCGGAAGTTTCGATGGAAGGATTCCCTTACTAACACAATGCAGCCAACTCCATTTGTTAGAACAGCTTCCATTGAGTCTCTGCACCTATCCTTTATTTATTCTCGCTTTCTGAAACCGAAACCCCTGTTTTTTTTTTTTTTTTTTTTTTCAGAAAACGGGATTTGGCTCAGGATTGCCCATTTTTAATTCCAGGGTTTCTCTGAATTTGAAAGTTATCACTTGGTAGGTTTCCATACCAAGGCTCAATCCAATTAAGTCCGTAGCGTCTACCAATTTCGCCATATCCCCTTTTTTTGTGATGTAATTAGGATCACACACATCACGATGCCGTTTACCCTTTATTGTTCATTTTCATTTCGATTATATTATGCTAGAACCGTTGAATTCATTAGATATCGATTCCTGTATTGAAAAGTGTTTTCTCCGATTTGATTTCGTATCTTATAGATAGTCCAACCACAAATTCAATATAGATATATACTGCATAACATATATCTATTATAACATAATATATATCTATTATAATATATTATATATATATACATATCCCTATTTCTATCATTTTTAGTGTGCTATTTTGAATACTTGAACGGTCGATTCTTTTTTTTTTTTTTCATTTCTATTTATTTATATAGTAAAATTATTTATATAGTAAAATAGCAAAAAACAATATTAACAAATAGTAATAAGGAATATTGAATAGGAAAAAAATCCTAATCTCTAATTAAATAAATTAAGATATTTATTATTGATAAACATATATTTGAGAAATAGATCTAAATTAATATATCAAAATGAAATCCTTTTGAAAATAAAATTAGATTTTCCCCTTTTACCCCTTTTATTCGTTTCTCTTTTATTCGTTTCTATAGTTGGATTTTTCTACATTTATATCTATATCATATTTGTTATGAAATAACTAAGAATAAACAGTTAAGATCTCAATAGCAGTAGTTTACTAAATTAGTATACTTGTACAATTTATGTTACATGAGCCCGCTTAGCTCAGAGGTTAGAGCATCGCATTTGTAATGCGATGGTCATCGGTTCGATCCCGATAGCCGGCTTTTCTC